GATAGAGCGAAAAAAATTTTTCTTTTTTCCTTAGTTTATTTGATCAAATAAAAAGCAACTTTGGGATTGCTGAATGACAGACAAATCACAGACAAAAAAATATAATAAATATATAAAGCAACGGAGCCATCATAGTATTTTTGAATTCCTCCGAAAGGAAGGGTGGTAAGTTGATCATTTACCGATCGGGGTCTGATCGATCCTATTTTTTTCTTTATTTGATGGAAGGTAAGGGTCAATTTTATTGTAGAGCCGTATGCAATGCATAATGCCCGTACGGTTGTTCGATTCTATCTTTTTTTCTTGTTATTCTTTTATCTTTCTTTGTATCTTCCCCTCATCATGAAAAATAGAGAAACCTTTTATTATCTTATATCATCAGGGTAATGATCCATCAACCTGCTGGTTCTTTTTCTGAAGTAGCAACGGGAGAATTCATCCTGGAAGTGGGAGAACTGCTGAAACTACGTGAAACCCTGACAAGGGTTTATGTACAAAGAACGGGCAAACCCTTATGGGTTGTATCCGAAGACATGGAAAGAGATGTTTTTATGTCAGCAACAGAGGCCCAAGCTTATGGAATTGTTGATCTTGTAGCGGTTGAATGACAATAGCCTAGATTTCACGTCAATTCTGAAATTCACCCTGCCGAGTTTAATATTCTATGACTTTTCTTTATTATTCTATTGAATAAAAGTAATTCATAATCATCCGGTTAGGATCGATCTAAACCAGCCCATTATGTATATGATTCAACATGCCAACGATTAAACAACTTATTAGAAATACAAGACAGCCAATTAGAAATGTCACAAAATCCCCCGCGCTTCGGGGATGCCCTCAGCGTCGAGGAACATGTACTAGGGTGTATGTGCGACTCGTTCAGATCATGAACTAGAACAAAGGAAAGAGAACAATGTTCGAATATCAATGATCAAATAGGATAGAACGGAAAAACGAACTACATTTCCTATCTAAAAATCGATGATATCCCTTTTATTGTGTATGAAATTTATGGTTTCTGTTGGTGTAAATCCACTCACCTCAATTCAAGATGAGAAGCAATTCTCCATTGGTAGCAAATGGTTATCCATTAAGCGGAGGAAATCTTAGTTAACATAGACCCCTCTTGCAAGAACGGACTAACAGGGTCAGCTACCCAGCCAATCTTCATAATTAAATACCGTTACTGTATAGGTAGAGCTCGTTGTGAAAGACCTATTACTGGATAATTCATGGGTAGAGCCGAAGAATGTGAACTATACAAGTTAGCAATAACATTGATTAAATGAAGTAAAGGCTCCGGTGTATAGAGAAGACCTCACCGTTTAAGAAGTAACCATAGAAACGATGGAATCCACTATTTCTTTATCATTACTTTTCTTTTTTTAATACCTAGTATAGTACAATTTCGTATTTCGAGGTGAAATGCCTAGAAAAAAAGAAAAAATTGTGGTTGGGAAGGTTATAGTAGCCAAAGCCATTGGAATTATTAGTTTATACATTGGAAAAATCCGTTTTGTTATTAATATACTAGGAAAGGGGCAAAAGAATAACTGAAAGAAAGGAAATCTATTAGTTATTCGTTAAAGTTTCATTTATTCAATGACCAGAATTAGACGGGGATATATCGCTCGGAGACGTAGAACAAAAATTCGTTTATTTGCATCAAGCTTTCGGGGGGCTCATTCAAGACTTACTCGAACTATTACTCAACAAAAAATAAGAGCTTTGGTTTCGGCTCATCGGGATAGGGATAGGCAAAAAATCAATTTTCGTCGTTTGTGGATCACTCGAATAAATGCAGCAATTCGCGAAAGGGGGGTATGCTATAGTTATAGTAGATTCATAAATGATCTGTACAAGAGACAGTTGCTTCTTAATCGTAAAATACTTGCACAAATAGCTATATCAAATAGGAATTGTCTTTATATGATTTCCAATGAGATCATAAAAGAAGTAAGTTGGAAGGAATCCACCGGTTAAACGGAGTTGCCCGGAGAATGAACTCCGGGAAGGTCGAATAAAAATGAATAGAATATGATAAAATGAAAATATGAGAAAGTAGTCAAAATAAAGTAGTCAAAATCAATATGAATCAACACGTTCAATAAAAAAATTTCTTCTTCCCAGATTCTTCTTTTTTTTCTTACGACACGAGAATTCAATCCGGATTCTTGGATTTTTCCAACAAAAAAGAAATCCGCTTTTGGGTTCGGATGGGGGTTTGAATTCAAGTGAATAAAGAGTAAACCTATCTTTTTCTGGCTCTAATACTAGGAGTTCTAGTGGTCGACTCGGTTCTTTCAAATTGTTTCTCATTATTAAGAAAAGGTAACAAAGATAAAATACGAGCTTGTTTTATAGCAATAGTAATTAATCGTTGTTGTTTCAAGGTCAATCTATTTACTCGTCTAGATAATATTTTTCCCTGTTCACTAATAAATCGACTAATTAAACTCATGTTTTTATAATCAATTCGATCCCCCGATTGGATCGG